ACTCAAAAACAAATTAAAAAATGAAATTCCCAATTTCATATAAGAGCTCCATTGTAGAATTCGGGCCTAATGATTAATCAAGAAGCGATGGGAACGACGGAACCCATGAATATAGAGGATTCTATTGAAAAACAAATCTTAGTAATTCATTGGACAGGATGGCGGAATAAACCAGAAACTTTATTATCTATTCTTATTTTTATTCAGAGATCTCCTGGGATAAACATCAAACTTAAGATAGATATTGAAAGAGTAAATATTCGCCAGCGAATCTTTTTTTTTTAATAAAAGTAATAAAATACAAAAAAAAATTAAAAAGATAAAAGAAAATAAGGATTTGTTAGAATATTCTAACGCTAATAAAAACGACATTCGAGAGGATGATATTACGTTATTTTTAAATAAATAGAATTCATCTTGGATTCGATTTCGAAAAAGACATACACAAATTTAGAAGAGATCAGATGAAATTTAATACCATGATTAATAGAATTAATCATTAACTACATCTATATCTTAATACAAGCTTTTTTATTCCTTTTATTCGCGAGGAGCTGGATGAGAAGAAACTCTCACGTTCAGTTCTGTAGTAGAGATGGAATTTCTAATTTAGAACCATCAACTATAACCCAAAAAGAACCAGATTTCGTAAACAACATCGAGGAAGACTAAAAGGAATATCTTCTCGTGGGAATCGTATTTGTTTTGGCAGATATGCTCTTCAAACACTTGAACCCGCTTGGATCACATCTAGACAAATAGAAGCAGGGCGACGAGCAATGACACGAAATGTACGACGTGGTGGAAAAATTTGGGTACGTATATTTCCAGACAAACCAGTTACAGTAAGACCTGCGGAAACGCGTATGGGTTCTGGGAAAGGATCCCCCGAGTATTGGGTAGCTGTGGTTAAACCAGGTAAAATCCTTTATGAAATGGGTGGTGTACCCGAAAATATAGCCAGAAAAGCTATTTCAATAGCGGCATCAAAAATGCCTATAAAAACCCAATTCATTATTTCTGAATAGGAATATAGAATGAAAAAGCTAAATAACATTTAAGGATAAAAAGATTATCAATTTTATTTTTTTGACAAACAATATTTTTTTACTTCGTCCTTTGCATTAAAAGAAGAGATACAAAAAAAATGATATGATTCAACCACAAACCTATTTGAATGTAGCAGACAACAGCGGGGCTCGAGAATTGATGTGTATTCGAATAATAGGAGCTAGTAATCGCCGATATGCTCATATTGGTGACGTTATTGTTGCTGTAATCAAAGAAGCAATACCAAATACTCCTCTAGAAAGATCAGAAGTGATTAGAGCTGTAATTGTACGTACTTGTAAAGAACTCAAACGTAATAATGGGACGATAATACGATATGATGACAATGCCGCAGTTGTCATTGATCAAGAAGGAAATCCAAAAGGAACTCGAGTTTTTGGGGCGATCCCACGGGAATTGAGACAATTAAACTTTACTAAAATAGTTTCATTAGCTCCTGAGGTATTATAAGATCTAAATATCGATAGTTTAGTATAGGATTAAAAAAACTGGTATTGAAATAAAATTAATTAATAGATTGTGTATCACGCATATACCCTTAATAATAAAATATTAAGAATTTAATTCATATATTAATATATAATTCGTCTATATCTATATATAAATAAAAGAAAAAGAACATGTTGATTATATCAAAATTATAGAACAATAAGGAATTTTAACTTATCATGGGGAAAGACACTATTGCTGATATAATAACCTCTATACGAAATGCTGACATGAATAGAAAAGGAACGGTTCGGATAGGATCGACTAACATCACCGAAAGTATTGTTAAAATCCTTTTACGAGAGGGTTTTATCGAAAACGTAAGGAAACATCGCGAAAGCAACCAATATTTTTTGATTTTAACCCTAAGACACAGACGAAATAAGAAAGAATCCTATAAAACGATTTTAAATTTAAAGAGAATAAGTCGGCCGGGTCTACGAATCTATTCTAACTCTCAACGAATTCCACGAATTTTAGGCGGAATAGGAATTGTAATCCTTTCGACTTCTCAAGGTATAATGACAGACCGAGAAGCTCGACTAAAAAGAATCGGCGGAGAAATTTTGTGTTATATATGGTAATCCTTCTAATATAAAAATTACATATCTGGAACTTACGATTTGTGAAAAAAAGGGGGTTGTGTAATACCACCCCTGTTCAAAAAAGTTTCGGATGTTTTACTTCGAATGAAATTAAAGAAAAAATGAATTAATGAAAGTTTTCTTTCTGAATCACTTCCGAACGGCATGGTTCGATTTTGTTTAGATACTAAAAATTTTTTTTTAGTTCATGCTTCTGAAAGGATTCGACATATTTTTGTATAGGTATACCTATAGGAGAAAAAGGTGAAATTTTTAGTAAGTTCTTAGGTATAAGTTAATCAGGGGACAGCCATTTTCTAGACTCCATAACAAGGATTCAAATAAGTAAGTGGTTT